AGCACATTCCAACCAATTCCCAAAAAATATAAATTTGTATCAAATTCGAACTTGTAACTAATCCTAACATGGAAGCATTGAAAAAACTCATGTAAGCAAAAAATCTCAAATATCCTTGATCATGAGACATATAATTGTCACTATAAACAAGAACCTGAATTCCAACTGTAGTGATTAATATTGACATAATAGAAGTAAGTGGATCAATAAAGTATCCGAACTCGAAAGAAAAATCATTATTGATGGTCCAAGACCTTAGGGATTGATAGATAAAAGTTCGATCTATTTGCTCAATAGATAGATCGATCGAAAAAATCATAACTATACTTAACAATAAAATACTAAGAAAAGCCCACATACGACGAAGATGTTTTGTTGCGGTCGGAAAAAGTAGAAGTCCCACCCCTATTAACATAGGGACTGGAAGTGGAACTAAAGGTACGATCCAGGAATATTGATATGTATGTTCCATAAAATCAATAAAATAATACTAATTGTTTTTATTCTTAATTCATTGTTTCTGATTCACCGGTTCTTATCTCTTTTAAAAGTGATTAATAAAAAAAAATTTTCTTTTTCTATTCATAGTTATTTTGAATCTTTCCCAACAACTTAAAAAAATGAAAAGTCCAAAGCAATCAAATGTTTTAACTAAGCTACTAGTCAAAAATAAATAATTATTTTATACTTTATACTAAGTAAGATTTTTATGAAGATAGAGCAAATTCAAAATGGAGATAGAGCAAATTCAAATTTCAATTATTATTCCCTAATTACACGAATTTATGTACATAGATCAAGACTAAAGAATTACACCAAATTAAGTTTCATAGAAATCGTAGGCTGGCCCAGAGCGTTCCCCAATAAAATACGAACTAGGTTTTTTAGTTTGTTTATTTTTTGTTTATTCACAATCATTAACTAGTTCATCTCGGAACGTATTGATTGTCTTCCATTACAATAAAAGGCATTTAATAACCAATTACTAGAAAAAAATGATTAGGTCGAGAAAACCTATTCGATGTATTTTTCATGGATAAATGCAGCATGCCGAAAATAGCCAAAGATAAACGCGGAAGGGCCTTTTCTTTTTTTTATCAACTTCAACCAATTCTATTTCTATTATATAGCACAATCCACCCTATAGATATCGGTTTGAATAGGTATATAAGGGTACCGCCAATAATTCCGAAATACAAATTCCTTTTTCCCCGATATTTATGGAATCAAAATTGAAAAAATCCCTTATTCAGTTGTTTTTCTTTTTTGTTCTAGTAAGATTTTATGCCATTTTTGCATATTTCTATTTATTTCTTTTTTCTCTAAACTAACTACCTTTAGAAAAAATACACAGATAATGAGAAATGAATAGGCAAACTAAAAAATGACTCGTTTTAACAACAGATGTCTTTCACATCCAATTTGAGCAATGAATAACCTTTTCTTTTTTGAATGGCAGTTCCAAAAAAACGTACTTCTATATTAAAAAAACGTATTCGTAAGAATATTTGGAAAAAAGGGGGGTATTGGGCAGCGTTGAAGGCTTTTTCGTTAGCGAAATCCCTTTCTACTGGGAATTCAAAAAGTTTTTTTGTACAAGAAATAAATAAGAAAACATTGAAATAATCTGAATCCGCCTGACTCAAAAAAGAGTTAATTGTGTTTCGAATTTATACTCTATAGTATAGAAAAGCCGAAAAAAAATAAGTAACCATTCCCCTTTCGTAATGTTTTGAACCAATTGATTTGCCTACTGAATTCGAAAAATAAAAATAAAAAGAAAACGTACTTTTTTTTATTTGAAAATGGAATCAAGACAAACTAGAAAGTTTCACCTTTCTTTTTATTTGAATATTTTTTTTATTCCCAGGATGGGGATTCTTATTTTCCCCATCACCCCACCATACACCCGAAACAAGAAGAATTTTTCTATTGTCTCTAATACGTCCAGCCCAATACCTAATTGATTTGATCAATCTTAGCACAAATTAATACTGAAAAAAAAACTAACAATTACAACAACACAAAGTTCTCAAAAATGAAAAAAAGAAAAAGAACCCTTTTTTGAGTTGTTCCCCGAATTGAAGTTAGAACTAGTTAGTTACAGCCGTTACAACAGTTCTAGTTTATCAAACCAGAAACTATGAAAGTTAAGTTAAATAAAACCGAAACCTTAAATAATTAAATAAGACGACAAAGGGTGGAATCTTTAAATCTCCACTTTAATCTCGACGATTGACTAATAATAGGTTATTATGATTTCGAGCAAGCCGCTATGGTGAAATCGGTAGACACGCTGCTCTTAGGAAGCAGTGCTAGAGCATCTCGGTTCGAGTCCGAGTGGCGGCATAGCATCTTCAAAAAGATATACAAAAGGTGCTCTAAGGAATTTAATTTCTGATTTCCATTCTGTATATTTGAGGTATTCTCGCTTTTAATTTTTTTTTTATGATCTTTTCAACTTTAGAGCATATATTAACGCATATATCCTTTTCGGTCGTTTCAATTGGAATTACAATTTATTTACTAACCTTATTAGTCGATGAAATCAGAGGACTATATGATTCATCAGAAAAGGGTATGATAGCTACCGCTTTCTGTCTAACAGGATTATTAATCACCCGTTGGATTTACTCGAGACATTTCCCATTAAGTGATTTATATGAATCATTAATCTTTCTTTCATGGAGTTTCTCCATTATTCATAGGATTTTCGATTTAAAAAAAAATCAAAATCATTTAAGTGCTATAACGGCACCAAGTGCTATTTTTACCCAAGGTTTTGCTACTTCGGGTTTTTTAACCAAAACCCATCAATCCGGAATATTAGTACCCGCTCTCCAAGTCCAGTGGTTAATGATGCACGTAAGTATGATGGTATTGGGCTATGCAGCTCTTGTATGTGGATCCTTATTATCCACGGCTCTTCTAGTCATTACATTTCGAAAAGTGATAAGGGTTTTTTTGAAAAGAAAAAATTTTGTAAATGTAAATGAGTCGTTTTGCTTCGGTGAAATCCAATACATGAACGAAAAAAGGAATGTTTTACTAAATACTTTTTCCGCTAGAAATTATTACAGGTATCAAGTGATTCAACAATTGGATCGCTGGAGTTATCGTATTATTAGTTTAGGATTTATCTTTTTAACCATAGGGATTCTTTCGGGAGCAGTATGGGCTAATGAGGCGTGGGGGTCTTATTGGAATTGGGATCCAAAAGAAACTTGGGCATTTATTACTTGGACTATATTCGGGATTTATTTACATACTCGAACAAATACAAATTTGGAAGGTGTAAATTCCGCAATTGTCGCTTCTACGGGCTTTCTTATAATTTGGGTATGCTATTTCGGAGTCAATCTATTAGGAATAGGGTTACATAGTTATGGTTCATTTAATTAACATCTCCTTGAATTGAGGAAAGGGCTTGATGAAGACAAACATAGGACAGCGCATAGATCGAAACGAAACTTAGTGTTAGTGTAAGACGCCGAGAACCTTTTGAATCTCCGCACTGCTTGATTCAAAAGGTTCTTACAAGCGCCAAAGGCGTTTGGTCACAAGTCAAATTCGATTATTTTATTTCTTTTTTTTTTTTCAAAATAATGGGATTTCGTTGTGATTTTTTTTAGTCATGAAAACTATCGATAAAAAAATTAGATATAATAGCTTCGGCCTTGTCCACTGATAGTGAGAGAACGAAATCCGGATAAATACCAATACCTATTACGGGTAGAAGAATAGAGATCACAACAAATAACTCCCGTGGTCCAGAATCAAAAAAAGAAGAGTTTGGTGGGGCATTAAATAGCTTGTACCCATAGAACATTTGCCGTAACATAGATAATGAATAAATAGGAGTTAATATCATTCCAATTGCCATTCCAAAAGTGATTAGTATTTTTGGCATTAAAAAAAATTTTTGGCTGGTAATTATTCCCAAAAATACTATCAATTCCGCAACAAAACCACTCATGCCGGGTAGTGCAAGCGAAGCCATCGATAAGATACTGAATAGTGTGAATATCTTTGGAATTGGGATAGCCAGTCCGCCCATTTCGTCGAGATAAGCAAGACGCATTCTATCATAACTCGTTCCTGCCAAGAAAAAAAGTGCAGCACTAATAAACCCATGAGAAATTATTTGTAAAATGGCTCCATTGAGGCCTGTATCGGTTATCGAGCCAATTCCTAGAATTATGAAACCCATATGAGATACCGAGGAATAGGCTATTCTTTTTTTTAAATTCCGTTGGCCAGGAGATGTTGAAGCTGCATAAATTATTTGCATGGTACCTACTATCATGAACCAGGGGGAAAATAGAGAATGGGCGTGCGGTAATAGTTCCATATTGATCCGAATCAACCCATACGCTCCCATTTTTAATAAGATTCCGGCTAGAAGCATACAAGTACTGTAATGTGCCTCTCCGTGGGTGTCTGGTAACCATGTATGGAAGGGTATAATCGGTAATTTGACAGCAAAAGCAATCAAAAATCCAATATAGAATATTATTTCCAGTGCCGCAGGATACGATTGATTAACTAATGTTTCCAAATTTAATGTTGGTTCATTGGAACCATATAAACCGATACCCAAAACTCCTATTAAAAGAAAAACGGAACCTCCTGCAGTGTACAAAATAAATTTTGTGGCTGAATAAAGGCGTTTCTTTCCACCCCACACGGCCAGAAGTAGATAAACGGGAATTAATTCTAATTCCCACATGATGAAAAAAAGTAAAAGGTCTCGAGAAGAAAATGGTCCTATTTGACCGCTGTACATCGCTAACATCAGGAAATGGAATAGTCGGGAATTTCGAGTAACTGGCCGAGCCGCTAAAGTAGCTAAAGTAGTGATAAATCCCGTCAGTAAAAGGGGTCCTATGGAAAGTCCATCTATTCCCAACCGCCAGTCAAAATCAAAAAAGGTGATCCATTTATAATCCTCTGCCAGCTGGATTAATGGATCGTCCAATTGGAAATTATAACAGAATGCATAGGTCGTTAGAAGGAGTTCTAAGACACATATATATATTGTATATCCTCTAGTCACCTTATTTCCTCTATGAGGGAGAAAGAAAATTAAAGAACCCGCGGCTATCGGAAAAACTACAATTAGTGTTAACCAAGGAAAATAATTCGTGGTAAAGACAAGATACACTCGGCCCAGAAAAACCCGTGCTCGAAACTCAAAATAGAATATATTCTTATTTTTTTTTTCTTTTTCGAGTACGGGTTTTTGTCGGTAATCGGTAAAAAAAAAAGAAACTGTATTTAGAAGGGATTCAGATGGGTTTTTGGTAACGTATCAATATCAATAAGCTAGACCCATGCTTCGAGTTGTTTCATGCCATAAATAAACCCGAACACTCAAGAAATCCGTTGGACAGGCGGATTCGCATCGCTTACAACCAACACAGTCCTCTGTTCTTGGAGCAGAAGCAATTTGCTTTGCTTTACATCCGTCCCAAGGTATCATTTCTAATACATCTGTGGGGCAAGCTCGGACACATTGAGTACACCCTATACATGTATCATAAATCTTTACTGAATGTGACATTGGATCTATCAATTTTTGTTTTGAACTTTTTAATTTTCGATCTAGTCAATTTGGAAATATCGTATATTTAAACACCAGATGAATCAATGATTTACCAGAATTTTTCTAATTAACCCACTTTTGGATCAACTCCTAAGAGGGAACAAAGATACTTTGATTTCTTTCGGTTTGACAACCATGATCAAGGTTAGGGCATATTATATATCCTAAGCCGAATTGATGAATATTATGATTTCTAAATGCTATTTCTTCAATAAAGTCGATTGATTGATACGAGTCGATTTTCTGTTACGATAAATTGACGAAACAATAGCTGATCCGATAGCTGCTTCGGCGGCTGCAATAGCTATAACAAAAATTGAGAAAATATTTCCTTTTAATTGTCGACTATCAAAAAAATCAGAGAATGTTACGAAATTGATATTAACTGCATTTAGTATAAGTTCAAGACACATCAGGGCCCGAACCATATTTCGGCTCGTAATCAATCCATAGATACCAATAGAAAATAAATAGGCACTCAAAACAAGTACATGCTCGAGCATCATTGACCAACTCCGTACCAATTTCGATTCATTTCAATATGAACAATAATGCAAGTGATTTGATTGCTTAGAATATACCAAGTACGGAGCAAAAGAATCTATTTGATAATAGATCGAATACAAAAATTTCGATTTTGATTTTCTATTGATCCATGAATAGTATTCAACTAGACTTTAAAGAATTGAAGGAAAATAGATGTGATAACACATAAAAAAGTAGAATTGGGATTGCTGTTTCTAGTTCTAAAGATTTGTTACTGACGAGCCACGGCAATTGCACCTATCAAAGCAACTAAAAGAATTATTGAAACGAGTTCAAATGGAAGAAAAAAGTCTGTTGATAAATGAATTCCAATTTGTTGACTATTACTTATCAAATCTTGTTCGATAATCTGGTTGGGTCGTGTAGTCCAAATAATCCTGTACCACGACGTATCTAGAATAGTAGCGATTAGCGAAAAAAAAATACTTGTACAAACCAGGGAAGTAAGCCCATCACCAACAGTCCAAAGATTCAAATGAAAATCTTTGGAATAGTCTGAACCATTCATGAACATTACAGCAAATATGATTAAAACATTTACAGCTCCCACGTAAATAAGGAGCTGCGCGGCAGCTACAAAATGGGAATTTGCTAGAATATAGAATAAGGATATACAAACAAGAACCAATCCCAAGGAAAAGGCAGAATAAATCGGGTTGGTAAATAATACCACTCCCAGACCTCCTAATATAAGACCTGATCCCAGAAAAACTAAAAGAAAATCATGTATTGGTCCAGGCAAATCCATTATGTTAAAATAAGAGATAAATAAATCGAAATCTTTTTCATGAATTTATTGAACCGACCAGGAAATTTTTTTTTATGAGACATTCCCAATTCCAATTGAATGAAATTCGAATCTATTAAGTGGGAATTGGTACGGATACGTATACAGTTATTGGATAAATTTCCTTCTTTTCTTTATTCGAAATGGCAATTTGAAATTGAAGCTATATATATAATTGAAGCTATATATATATAGTTCGAAAAAGCTTCGGTCTATATATTATTTCAATACAAATAAAGTTGTCCTTCTCATCAACCAATCAATAGTTGGGATTTGGAGTTATTGACCAAGCAAAGAAAAAAACCTTATTCCTTTATACCAAAATACCAAATATACCAAAATGGAACCTTAGTAATTCGAAATTAAAAGGTTTAGCCATTTTTTCCATTTTTTCTTTGAGGCGAATTCAACACTGTTCGAATTGTAAAATCGTCAATGACTGACATTGGTAAACGACCTAAAGCAATTTGATTATAATTCAATTCGTGACGGTCGTAAGTAGCAAGTTCATATTCTTCAGTCATTGATAAACAATTTGTTGGACAATACTCAACGCAGTTACCACAAAAAATACAAATTCCAAAATCAATACTGTAATTAAGCAATCGTTTCTTTCGAATATCTGTTTCAAATTTCCAATCAACAACAGGCAGATCTATAGGACATACGCGAACGCATACTTCACAAGCAATACATTTATCAAATTCAAAATGGATTCGACCGCGAAAACGCTCCGATGTGATTAATTTTTCATAAGGATATTGAATAGTTACAGGTAAACGATTTGCTTGGGATAAAGTAATCATGAAACTTTGACCAATGTACCTTGCAGCTCGTATTGTTTGTTGACCATAATTCATGAAACCAGTTACCATAGGGAACATATCGTGAATATCTATGAATAATTTGAGTTTCTTTCTCTTGTTTGAGACAAGTAGTGAATATTCTATTCCTTTTTTCTTTATAGCGAAAGGAGTTGGGAAGAAGTTGTTAATAATAGATTACCGAGAGAAATAGGTAAAAGAAATTTCCAGCCAAGATTTAATAGTTGGTCCATTCTTAGTCTCGGTAAAGTCCACCTTGTTGTAATCGGAACGAACAAGAACAAATAAGTTTTAGCTAATGTAATAAAGATACCAATTGTCGTTCCAAAGATTCCATCCGCTTTATTTATTTCAAATAGCTCAGGAACAAATAGGTATGGAATGGAAAGATTCCAACCCCCCAAGTAAAGAACTGTTAGAAATAATGAGGAAACTAATAGATTTAGATAGGAAGCAACGTAAAATAAACCAAATTTGATTCCTGAATATTCGGTTTGATAACCTGCTACTAGTTCTTCTTCTGCTTCTGGTAAATCAAAAGGTAATCTCTCGCATTCCGCTAGGGAAGAAATTAGAAAAACGATAAACCCTATAGGTTGACGCCACAAATTCCACCCCCAAAAACCATATTTTGATTGTGCCCCAACTATATCAACTGTACTTGAACTGTTAGATAATCATAGTCGGTGGTAACATTACGGTTCCCATCGCTATTCCAAAACCGTACATGAGATTTTCACCTCATACGGCTCCTCAGGGCCACAAATAAATGTAAGGACCGGACCAGTATTAGTTATCTTGATATGTTATAGGATAGAGAAAGTCAAAATCAAAATCTAGCGGAGGATCCCCAATTATACCACAGGAATTCTGTCTGCTCTAAGGATAAAAAAAACAGTATTTCGGAATTAATCTCATCCTTTAAGAATTTCAATTTTGCTGTGTTGAGTAATAACTTAATCAACCCTTCAATAAAATACTCCTTGTAGAAATATCAATAGATATTTCAACCCATCCTTTTAGTTTCGATTACGAAAAAGAATTAGACATTACACTAGTTCATGAATCATGACACGAATTTGATTTCTATCAATATATGAAAGAAAGAATAAAAGGATTAAAAGGATCGTTTTCTATTGTAATTGTAGTTTTTCTATTTTTTTTGTTCCTCTTCTTCTTTCTGAGAGAAAAGGGTGCTTAAAAAAGGGGTAAAGGATTATTTCGTTCCTGATAGTTATTTCTTTAACTGGCGGATAGGAGCATACTCTGGATCGGAATTGTGGTGTGGGGAGTACTGCCTGATCATTTCTACCAACTTAAAGCCCCATTTACGATTCTTTTTATGTTATGCAGAAGTATCCTTTTAGATAATTGACATAATCTACATTACTAACCCGTTGTGCGTATTTTGGTGTTCCTTCCTATCCACCCATTTTTTGTTTTCAACCCCCGTAATATATATCTATTGTAATACATACAAACGCTAATGAAAATTCCATAGGGTTGGTCTTTTGAGCCCGCTTCAAGCTAGGATGACCAATCAACCAATCTTGGGGTAAGGGGCTTCCTCCACTTTGACTTTTGTTTACTTCCCCTTAACGCTTGTACATAGGAAATGAGACTTAAGCCACTTGTACTACGAATTTGAAAGTTGTTTTCTTTCACTCATATATAACTATCAAATTTCGTTTATTAACCTAATTTATTAATCTAAAGAATAAATAAATGAATAAAAAACGGAAGATTTCTATTCAAGTTCTTTTTTTTTTCTCGAACGAAAAGCAAAACAATAGGAAAACAAAAAGCTTAGGTTTTAGCGAATCGCACGTAGAGATATTGATAAAACACATAAAGTTAATGGTATTTCATAACTAATCGATTGAGCAGCAGCTCGCAGACCACCTAAAAAGGAATATTTATTATTTGATCCATATCCTGACATAAGAAGTCCAATGGGGGCAATACTTGAAATGGCAATCCATAAAAAAATACCGATATTGAGGTCAGCTAAAACAAAGTTATAACTAAAAGGAATTACTGAATAACTTAGTAGAATTGCTATGACTGCTATAGATGGTCCAATACTGAATAAACTACTATTTCCTCTAGATGGAAGAAGGTTTTCTTTGAAAAGTAGTTTTGTTCCATCTGCTAAAGCTTGAAGAATTCCCAAGGGACTGGCGTATTCAGGCCCAATACGTTGTTGTATTCCTGCAGATATTTCTCTTTCTAACCACACAATTACTAGGACACCTATTGTGATTGCTACTACAGGAGTCGAAATAGGGGCAAGCACCCACACGATCCCATAGACCTCTTGAGGGGATTCCACTCTGGAAAAAGAATTGATATCTTGTACTTCTGTTGTATCAATTATCATTTCAACGATCAACTTCCCCCATAATGATATCTATACTACCTAATATTGTCATAATATCAGCCAATTTCATTCTTTTAACTAACTGAGGAAGAATTTGCAAATTGATAAAACCCGGTGGGCGAATTTTCCATCTCCAAGGAAAACCACTTTGATCTCCTATCAGAAAAATTCCCAATTCTCCTTTTGGGGCTTCTACTCTCACATAAAGTTCTTGTTTCGTCAATTCAAAGGTGGGAGAAGGCTTTTTACTAATGAATCGATCTTCAAAATCATTCCCTTCTGGATCGTTTTCTCTATCAAAACATCGGATTTCTAAATTTTCATAGGGTCCTCCCGGAATTCCTTCTAAAGCCTGTTGAAGAATCTTTACAGATTCCGTCATTTCACCGATTCGGACTAAATAACGAGCTAATGAATCTCCTTCTTTTTGCCACTGGACTTCCCAATCAAATTCGTCATAACACTCATAATGATCAACTTTACGAAGATCCCATTCTATTCCAGACGCTCGTAGCATTGGTCCGGATAAACCCCAATTTATTGCTTCTTCTCCACCAAGAATGCCTACTCCTTCAACTCGTTCTAAAAAAATAGGGTTTCGCGTAATAAGTTTTTGATATTCACCAACCCCCGTTAAAAAATAATCGCAGAAATCCAAACATTTATCTATCCAACCATGAGGTAAATCAGCTGCTATTCCTCCGATACGAAAATAATTATGCATCATCCTCATACCGGTGGCAGCTTCGAACAGATCATATACTAATTCTCTTTCTCTGAAAATATAGAAGAAAGGAGTCTGTGCGCCAATATCTGCCATAAAAGGGCCAAGCCATAACAGATGGGAAGCTATACGACTCAACTCCAACATAATGACTCTGATATAGCTGGCCCTTTTGGGTACTTGAATATTTCCCAACAGTTCGGGTCCATTTACAGTTATTGCTTCGGTGAACATAGTAGCTAAATAATCCCAACGGGTTACATAAGGCAGATATTGTATAATTGTTCGGTTTTCCGCAATTTTTTCCATACCTCGGTGTAAATAACCCAATATTGGTTCACAGTCAATAACATCTTCACCATCTAGAGTAACGATGAGACGAAGAACACCGTGCATTGATGGGTGGTGAGGTCCCATATTGACTATCATAAATTCTTTTTCTGTAGCTAGTATACTCATAGGTTTTTCCTCGATTCATTCTTACATGAATTGTTGAAAACAACAAGAAGTTCATCAAGATTCAAAATAAAATAATTCAAATTTTTTTTTTAATTAACGATTTTTGGACTCTCGAATATTCAACTTACTAATTAATTCTTTATAACGTACTCTATTTTTCTTTGACAAATAAGCTAGCAGACGTTGGCGTTTTTCCAAAATTTTCCGTAAACCCCTTTGAGATAAATAGTCTTTTCTGTGCAATTCTAAATGTGAAGTAAGTCTCCGTATCTTATTAGTGAAACGGAATACTTGAAATTCAACCGATCCACAGTTTTCTTCTTTTTTTTCTTGAACCATAACTGAGACGAATGAATTTTTTACCATAAAACGAAACCCCTCACCCTCCTTTTTTAAGATGAATTTTACTGATCAGTAATAATAATACTAGTTACTTGAATTTGATATACACAATCATCTTAAGTTCGTTATGAACTTGCTAGAAAATCAATATCAATAATCAATCCAATTTTCAATTTGATTAGGGATCCAAAAGGATGGTATATTTCTGCAAAAGAGAAAAATTGGACCTAAAAAAAATAGCTTCTTGATTCATTTATGGATCTAATTAATATGTACGCCATTTAATTGGTATCTTGTATCAGACTGGAATGGAAGATAAGACATGTATCCATTTCTTTGTTTTCATATCCTAAACATGGGACATGATAGATAGGAAAAGTACACTATTAACGAATTTTCAATCGTGGATACATATGTATCCTTACCATACTGAAACGACTCCCATTATTGGTACTAAACCAATAGCGATTCATACAAATTAAATCTTCTAATCGAGAATTGGGCCAAATAAAGAACTTTAATTTAATTAGTTGATTTTTCTCTCTAGAAAGATCTTTGTTTTTATCCAAAATGTGACCCCTGATTTTTCCGTTAGTACAAAATACTGGATTTCTCTGCATACCGTTTTGATTCTTCGAATTGAAACAAATTAGAGTTCTTAATTCTCTACGACGTTTAGGGAATAAAATATTTTCAGGAACAAGCAAATCATAATGATTTTTGTTTCTATTTCCAGTCATTTTTTGATGTTTTGCAATGAATTCATCAAAATTTTTTTTATCAACATAGCCTTTTTCGCGGTATCTTTTAGTAATTTTGCGCTTATTCTTATGAACCAATGAAATACCTACGATTTGATATATAAAAAATTGGCCATCATTTTTTACAGACAAACGACGGGGTTCAATAATAAGCATTCCCCCTTTCGTCAATTCTCTAAGAGCGAAATCCTTCTTAGTGATCAAAATAGCCAAACTAATTTCTCCTCCTTGAATAGAGGCTATAGTAACGTCGCTAGGATTTATCAGTCGAACCAGGTGACAATAGACTTTCATATCATTGAGTATTTTTTCCCTGAAAGAAACAGTACCTCTCCATCTCAACTGCAAACACAAATATTTTTTTAGGAAGAAATCAAGCTGTGCTTCTGTTTCTCTCTTGTATTGCTTTTTCTTTATACGTTTTTTCATGTCCGATCTCGTATAATTTTCTTCAACATCTTTTTCTTGGTTTGAGAGAACTGATCCAAGACTTACTTGCTTTTGGGCATCCGATCCCGGATTTCCTTGGTCTGCGAGTTCTTTTTCTTCTTTACTTTGATTCGATAATTCAAGATCTTCTTTTTGAGTGGATGATATAAAAAGATCCGCTTCGTTCTTTCCGGTTAGAATTTTCTTACCATTTCCATGAAAATTGAAAAGAAGTAATTTGATTGGTATGATCCATGGTTTCCTTCTATATGCATTAAAAAGTAGCACAAATTCTGGAAAGAACCAAGGCTCCAGGTTTGATATAGGACAACTTAGTACTTCTTCATTCATTCCCATCCAATCAAAAAGTGTTCCTTTTTGGTTGGATGGGTTAATTTCTTCATCTTGATGAATTGTAAGATAAAAGGGGCCTCTTTTATTAATTGCATCAATTTTTTTATAATTATCGGACCTAATCTTAGTATTTTGATTACTGCTGGTACCAGTATCCATATCAACCCAGGCTTCAATATTGACCTTATTTCTAAGACAAAAAGTAAGAATTCTCCAATCAAAATATTTTCTATACAAGAATTTTTCCATATCCATAATATCATCTTCTCCTAGATAATTAGGGATAAGGATACCTCCCAACATAGCAAATAATTTTCCTTTCTTTATATTGTAATTATAATAATACTCTTCTTTATTATTTACTTGGCCTAGTAATCTCTCAATATATGAGTCTTTCTTATCTTCATAATTAATCAATTTATATGATAAAAGATCATATCTATAGTGTTTTTTAAAATTCGATTTTTGATTACGTAATGAGTCTGCTTCAAAAAAATGTTGTTTTTCGCAATGAGTTAATCCGTTTTTTTCATATGAATCTCTTTTAGTTAAATTTTGATTTTGAGCCATACAGTGTTGATTGGCTTTATTTCGCCATTCTTGTCGTACTAATCTAGCCCATTTAATCCGAGAGAAATCATATTGAGAATGACCGCTTAACCAGTTTTTCCATGGATTCCTTCCAAAATTCCAAAAAGGTTTATGTCTTAATTGGTAATTAAATATTCCGTGTTTTTCAAAAAAATCCTTTATTTCATTCTTAAGAAATAGAGATGTTCCGTGATATTGAAGAACAGGTCTTAAATTAGAAAAGTTAAAAATTGGGGCTTGTAACAATTTGTAAAATACATACGCTTGGGATTGTGAAAAAGACGATAAATTACAAGAAATCTTTGAATTCTTATTACTAATCTTCGAAAGTGATTTTTTGACAGTCGAAATAAAGTGAATTCTATTTTGATTTGTTTTATTAATTATTTCCGGATTTTCTTCATTATTGTGGATGTTTTTCTCAATAATTTTCATTTTTTTTCTTGTTGATTCACTAAAAGGTTTTGCATTGATTCTTGGAATAGTAAGGGTAGATAGAAAAAAATTTCTGTATAGCTTTTCAATAAAAAAATTTAGATAAAAATAGGATTTACGGGTTAATCGAGTATTTCTTTTTTTGAATATCTGCCAAATCTTTTTTGATGAGTCTAATATTTTAGCAGAATAAGTTGTTTTGTTCGAACTAATATTTGTTTCTTGAGTTAGCGATACTTTTTGATTTTCTTTTGTAATTTTATATATTTGATTTCGTATTCTGCTTGTTCTATTAGTCAGATCTGTCATTTTTTTTTCGGTCCGGGAGAAATTTGGCCAATCCATAGATAGAATTTCAATAGACGATTCGTGAATCTTCTGATTACTGAGTATCGAATTTTTTTGAGTTTCAACCAATTCATCGATTTCTCTCAAGTTTATTTTTGAAAGTTCTTTTATTTTTCCTTCTTTGAAAACCCTTAAAACTATAAAAGACTTAGTTTTCAATTTTATAATTTTTTTTTTTAGTTCTTTTAAAATGGGTTCAAAAAAGGAACGCCGTTTTCGGGGAGAACCAAAGGGCATTTCAGTTTCCAATCCCAAAGCCGTTAAAAAACAAAAATCAGCTTCACTTTTTGCATTTTTATGAGGGGATTGTATCTTAGATCTGTGCCAGGGTTTCAGGCGAAAAGGGAATAGTATCTTTATCTGAATACCTTCTGTTAACCAGTTTTTCGGAAATTCTGTTTCAGATAAATTAACA